TGTGCTTATGAAGCGAGGAATGAGGTTAGCTGTGAGGTCTCTCAGTACCTAGATTCTTGGGTGTCGGAGCTCATAGAGGGCAAGTACCAAAGGTGAGCATGACCATCATCCGGAGAAAAAAATACCCAGCGCACTCCTTATTCCCAGAGAATCGATCAGAAAAAATGCTAACCTTTCTATCACGCTAAACTCCTTTAAAGAGCGAAGCACTCCCAATTCTTCCTATTTTCCTTATCACATATAGCAAAAGCTAGCCTAGTAAAGGCCGAGAGCAAGTCAAGCTGCCAAGTAACCAATTCATCCCCTTCTTTCGAATTCCATTTCCTCTCTATTCATTATCGAACTAAGCTTTACTTTCTTTGCGTGCCTTCACAAGGTTATCCCGCGCTATCCTTATCATTGTTTGTATTTATCCTCACCTCACAGCTTTCCGCGAGGGTATGGATTCCTGTGGTCTATGATGGGCTGTCCCCTATTGTAGGTATTCCCACGCTGTCCATTATGTGCGTGCTTGAAAGAGATACTCCAATTCTAATAATGGTGCTCACACTACGGTATGGCCAACAGGTCGGGATGGCAGGAGAATCAGCCGCTATTTCATCTGGTTTCATGACACATTGACACTTTTTAGGCTTCCACCGATCTGCTCGTGCGTCTCTATCACCCGTATCCCTTAGCTCTGGCTAGGGAGGATGAACGAGTCGAACCACCAGAAATCGAATTGAAACCTTGGTCTATAGGACTGTCTTGCTTGCCAGTTAGGGGAGTTGTTTCGTGTCTTGTGGTGAGGGCTTTTTTGAGTAAGTAAGCTTAAGCTAGTCCCTCTCGCAAGGTTGATCTGTTTACTTAGTTGTAGTAATGTGGTAGGGTTAGGAAGGAAATATAGAATGTTTTCATAGAAGCTTTCTTTTTCATAGGTCAACTCTGAGATGAGGTATCTCATGCTGAAACACAGGTTTTTTGAATTCTGCCTACGCCAAACTCAAAATATCCGTTCGAAGGTGACTGAAGTCCCATGTTTTGAAAGAGAAAAAGTTTCCGCTAGTAATTTTCCTCACCAGTCGAAAACCAATGTTGAGAGAGAATTCCAGATATCGATTAACAGCTTGCCAACCTATCCCTAGACCGACGGATTGATTGACTGACCTGTTTACCAGGCAGGTATACCAATACTAATTGCAACAGGAGATACCTATAGTGTTTAACAGACAGCTGACAGCTCGCGATGGAGAGACTTTCCAGTTGACAGAAGAGCGATTGCAAGAGATAGGGCACAGCTAGACGGATGGCACACAGATTTACTTATAGCTTAGTTTCCTATCGACCTCGGCTGGGAAGGAATTAGGATTTCATTCATTTTGACAAAAGAACTTGCTTAACATACTCCAACTTTCTAAACTCATGCTTTCAATGGAAAGACTCCCTTCCCTCTTGCTTCCTTGCCCCTAACCTTTTCATATAGCCCGCCCCTGCCTGATCGATATCCCCTTACAACTAACTTATAGTTAAAGCCTTAGGAATAGGAAGAGAAGGTAGGGATTGCTTGGAACCTCTAAGACATGGCACCCCAGCCCTAGCCGCCTTTTCTTATGATGTCTCGAAAGCGGAATCTCACCATTCGAGAAGCTATGGAATCGTCGACCCCCTTACCAAGTAGACTATGAAGTCACTTTCGTTTTTTTGGTTGTGTATGCTATGTGTTTGTGCCCAGTCATCTACGAAGTAAATCCGACAAGAAAGCAAAGTAATCGCAATTCTTAACTTCGCTGATCCAACAACACCAGTTCCTCGATCTTGAGAGTATTTCAGTACTGGTACTTCGGAATCTGGAGCAAGCAGGTTTCATTCCAGGTGATTGGTCGGTACTCCCCTCTGCCAACCCACGAGCTAAAGGAAAAGGAAAGAGGAGAAGGAAGTAGACAAAAGTCGTGATTTCTTCATTACCGGAGCCTTCTCGGGTAGTCTACTTATGACATGGCTCGTTCAGAGGGCTCTTCGCGCTGTCTTCAATATTACTATTTGTCCAAACCAACCAGTAGTAGAAATTAAGAAATGGTAAGATTTGAGACTATGAAAGACCCGTTTGTTTACCAATTCGTCAACTATAAAGAATTTGTTACGAAATGAATGAGCAAACCAGCAGAACCAAGAAATGGGAGGGATGGGGTTTAAGGATTTTGAATTATTTAACCTTGCCCTCCTAGCGAGACAAGCGTGGAGAATGCTGCAAGAACCAGAAAGTTTGAGCGCAAGGGTGCGAAATGTATTTCCCTGATGAAGACTTCCTAAGAGCAGAGTTAGGAAACCGACCATCGCAGATTCAAGGTCTATTCCTACCGCTACAGTTTAGTTGTACCTTTCTTTGAGTCAGGCGACAAAGGAAGGTTCTATACTTCTGGTTATGCCTGTTATCTTAACGGTCAGTTATAGAAATCTTGCTTATGGCTCTCTAGTAAAGAGGTGGAACCAGATTATCTACCTTCCCCTGTGATTCTTAAACTAACTCTAAGCTAACTCGCAACTCGATGATCCTGTCCAGAGTATCTTTATGAAGAATATCCTAGCCTAGTCATTGCTTTCTTTGTAAATGATCTCTCCTCTGCATCGCTGGAAAAGTTCTCAACCGGATTATCGGAGAACAACCGCACTCAACCAAGAACTTCCCCTTCCCCCATTTCCCTGTCTTCGCTATTTTGCTTTTCTACTGCTTGCTCCCCGAGCTCCCTATCCGAGTAAGTCCTACCTTCCTGGTTGGCAAGTAGTAAACCCTACTTCCCTTTCAAATCCTTGATTTGATCATCTTCATTCCATGGTGGACGGAGGAAAACTAGTTACAAATGTTCTTTGCTCGTGATACTTTGAATTGAAAGAGGAACGTTTGCAACGATAGCCCTTGTCAAGCAAAGCATCCTAGTGTGAAAAAGCAAGAAAATGCACTGACTGGCCCTGCCTTCAGCCGTACTGGCCTATCTTATTCTTTTTCTTGTCTTCTTGTCCTTGTTTTCATTTCATAACTGCTTCCATCTCTGGATCCGAGCTCGCCCTTCGGGGATTGAAGAATACATTCCAAAGAAATGAGGGTTAACCTACTGTTTCGTCACTGTTCCCCGAGCAACCCGATCTGATATTCCTTAACTGCTATCTTTTCTAGCTTTCCCTCGCTCTACCCTGCCAGGGCAGAGCTCTGTCAATCATTTCCTTAAGGGCTTCTCTCTCTCAATCATTTCATTGGATTTACGTGGTAGAGTGCATAGCGTGGCATATTAAAGTATTTCTTTCATATCAGTGTTTTGTAGCTTGAATTCCATTGATGCAGTTCTAGCTTGTTTTAAAGAAGTTCTGGAGTGAGTTTAGGTTAAAGCATGTTCTAGAGTGACTATAGCTTCCACCATGTTCTAGACTTAGTTTAGGCCAAAGCAAGGGGTAAAGAGAGTTTAGGTTCCAGCAAGTGATAGACTTAGTTTAGCTTCCAGCAAGTTCTATTATAGAGTGAGTTTAGGGGAAAGCAAGGGAATTGGCAAGAATAGTCTGAACTCTCTTTTAAGTCCTCTATTCTTCGTTCGTGATACCCTGGAAGGGCATCCCTCACTTCACCGAGCAGAAAGAGGGTTTTTCCTATCCTATTCTAGACACTAGATGTGCTTACAAAGAAAGGAAGTGAAATCTGGTACGTACACCTCTTGCCCCCTACCCCCATGTGATGCGCCAAGGAAGATGTGCTCGAGCTCATCGCAAAGCAAGCGAGCAATAGCCTATTGTCGCAAGAGCGCTTCCAAACAAGCAACGGATGGAGCAACTAGCGCGAAAGAACTTCACATCCGACCCTGGAATCACTAGGTTTGCTCTATCGATTGACCGCATCATAGTTAGGATAGGCTGCCCTTGAACAAGGTATGTCTTTGCCTCTATATGTTAGGACGGAGAGCAGACCGCACCAGAAATGGTAAGTGAAGCCAATCGGTTGTGAACTAGCTTGTTTTTGTAAAACCATCTAAGGGGCGATAGAAAACCGGAAATCCAATCCAGCGAGTGGAGAGATTGAAGCGAGTGTAATACTTGTCGAATATAAGTAGTGTCAAAGCCTACACAGGCTTAGCTCTGCTGCTGTTTTCAGGACGAAGACGGTGATACGATACCACTCGCCAGTGATGATAAGATTCACTCATAGCATAGGTGGAAGATCCATCCCATTTTCTTTATAGATTTTTTTGTTCAAAGAAAAGACGCCTAAAAATCATTCAGGGAACCTACTCTTGGTATCCTTTACCATATTCACTTTCCATATTCCCTTGCTTTAGTTCAGACGCTATCGTACTTCAGGGAAAATGGAAATTTCTATCAACGATTCCCACCCAACTCTGGCTCTCCCCTCTCTCCCTTAACATATCGAAGGCCTCTTATCCGTCAACCGCACCTTAATAGCTCAGACTTCCGAGCCTTGCTGGATGATGCAGAAGGGCCAACATCAGAGGATCAATTGAATAACCAACTCTCCCGCCCCGCAGCCGCTACAGCTCGAAAGCCAACAAATGCACTTGCTCATCCCAAGCATCACTTTCCACAAATAGTACCCAACGTGTGTCCTAGCCGCCGAGGGCACTCCACTTGAGGAGGCTGTTTTCGAATCCGATCTTTCTGTCTGCCCATAAGAGCGGGACGGTGAATTACCAGTAGGGGCAGGCCCAGAATTCCATGTACGCCTATTCCACGGGCCCCGCCCCCGGGTGAGGATTAGCTCCTATGATTTGCCGATGGTAGTAGGATTTCCTATCACATTGATAGAAGGGAAGGTCATCTACTAATAGTTAAACGGAATAAGATTAGTTACGAGGACACCTGCTAACTATTAGTAAAAAAAGCAATAGTTGGGCCCTAGTCGATGTGCTCTTATTTGAAATATATAGCTTTTTGGCCGGGTAAGAAAAGGAAGTATTAGTCTATCAGGCAGTCTAATTCGTCTTCTCTAAGGTCAGGCAGTGAGGCATTAAGAAAGAGCAGCA